CTCCGCTAATAAAGAAAAAAGAAAGAACCTAAGCAATGAATTGTTGAAAAGGGCAAAAGTTCTAGATAAGGGATTTCCTCCTCTGGATGTATTCGAAAACCGAATTCGATTGTGTAATGATGAGACGAAAACAAAATACTTACCTAAAATATATGATCCTTTCTTGAATGGACGCTTTCGTGGACAAAGTCAAAAATGCTTTTCACCATCAATTAAAAATGAAACTTACGCAACAAATTACATTTTGATAAATAAGATTCATGGTATCCTTCTTTCTAATAATAGTAATTATCCAGAATTTGAACAGAAAATAGATCCATTTGATAGAAAATCATTATTAACTGAAATTGGTTTTTTTTTTAACTTAATCAGTCAATTTTCGGGAAAATCTGTATCAAGTTTGAATTTTGACGGACTTTCTTTATTTCCAGAACATGAACAAGTAAAAATGTATTCCGAAGAAAAAAAAAGAAAAAAAAAATTCTTATTCGACGCAATTAGAACTGATCTGAACGATCAAACAATTTTAAATAGAAATAAATGTATTGGAATAAACGAAATCCGTAAAAAAGTTCCTCGATGGCCATACAAATTAATCGACGAATTGGAGCAATTGATGGAAGGAACACAAAAGGAGGCTCAGATTCGTTCCAGACAAGCCGAACGTAGAGTTTCTTTTAGTACACATACTACAAAGTCACACTATAACAATGATAGTCATACTAGCAATTTTGATAATAGTGACAAAAAAAAAGAATTGGCTTTAGTCCATTATTTCCGCGAACCTGATTATTCCCGAGAAATAATCAGAGGATCTATACGCGCTCAAAGGCGTAAAACAGTGATTTGGAGTCTCTTTCGAAGAACTGGCCATTCCCCCCTTTTTGCGGACAGGACGGGGAAATCCTCGTTCTTTTCTTTTGATATTTTCAAATCAATGAAAACCTTTTTTTTGTCCAAAATGGGGATGCAAAAAGAGACAGAATTTGAATTTTCTGATTATACAGAGGAAGAGAGAAAAGCAAAAGAGAGAAAAGAAGAAAAAAGAAAAGCAAAAGAGAGAAAAGAAGAAGCAAAAGAGAGAAAAGAAGAAGCAAAAGTGAGACAAGAAGAGCTGAAAAAAGACGACGAAGAAAAAAAAATGAGAGCAATAATAGAAACCTGGGATGGCTTTTTTTATGGATATGGTCAAATAGTTAGAAGTTTATATTTAATAACTCTATCGATTCTTAGAAAATATATTCTATTACCTTCATTGATAATAACTAAAAATATCGTTCGTATACTATTATTTCAAAATCCCGAATGGTCAGAAGATTTTGGGGATTGGAAAAAAGAATTGCATATTAGATGCACCTTTCATGGCGCTCCAGTATCCGATAAAGGATTGCCAAGAGAATGGGCAGATGAGGGTATTCAAATAATGATCTTATTTCCTTTTAGTCTGAAACCTTGGCACAGACAAAAGGTAAGATACACTGAAAAAAAAACCGTGATAAGTAGTCACTTTTGCTTTTTAACAGCTTCTGGAATACCAATCCAATCGCCGTTTTCTGATGAGATCCCGAATCCATTTCCACCATTTTTTGATTTTTTTGATCCCATTTTTAAAAAAATAAAAAAAATAATGAAAAAAAAATTGAAAAAGAGTTTTTTTCTAGTTCTAAAAGTTTTAAATAAAGGAAAAAAAGGGTCTCTAACCATCTTAAAAGAAAGAAGAAAATGGACCATCCAAAGTCTTCTTAAAAGTATTCTATTTAGATTCATAAAAATAGATGAAATAGATGAAATCGGTGAAAACAAAAAAGATTCAACAATCAGTAAGAATAATCCAATGATTTACGAATCACCCGTTCTAATTCAATCTATTAGTTGGACAAATTCTTGTTCATTGACAGAAAAAAGGATAAAAGATCTTAATGTTAAAACAAAGACAATCATAAACGAAATAGAAAAAATGACAAAAGAAAAAGAAGGGGGGGTTATAACTTCAGAGAAAAATTTGAATTCGAACAAAACAACTTATGATGCTAAAAGATTAGAATTACAAAAAAATATTTTTCAAATATTACAAAGAAGAAATGTTCGATTAACCCGTAAATTGTATTCTTTTTTTCCATTTTTGATGGAAAGGGTATACATAGATATCTTTCTATCTATCATTAGTATTCCTAGGACCAAGGTACAACTTTTTCTTGAATCAACTAAAAAAATTATAAAAAAATCCATTTCCAATAAAAAAACAAATGCAGAAAGAATTGATAAAACAAATCAAAGTATAATTCCATTTATGTCGATTATACACAAATCTCGGAGGATTAGGAAGACGAATTCACCGAATTCTTATGACGTATCTTCTTTATCACAAGCATATGTATTTTTTAAATTATCACAAACCCAAGTTTTTAACTTAAATAAGTATAAGTTAAGATCTGTTTTTGAATCTCATGGAAGATCTTTTTTTCTTAAGAATGAAATAAAGAATTCTTTTTTTAGAATACAAGGAATATCTAATTCCAAATTAAGACATAAGAACCTTCCCGATTCTGTAATGAATCAATGGAAAAATTGGTTAAAGGTTCATCATCAATATGATTTACCTCAGAGCAGATGGTCTAGATTAGTACCACAAAACTGGAGAAATAGAATCCATGAACATCGTGTGGCTCAAAATAAAGATTTAACCGAATATGATTCATATGAAAAAACCCCATTAATTCTTTACAAAAAAGAACCGATAGACGTAAAAGACTTCTTAGAAAGAAATTTAAAAATAATATTCAAAAAATTTAAAAAACAAAATAAATATGATCTTTTGTCATATAAATTTCTTAATTATGCAGATAAGAAAGAATCATATATTCATGGATCACCATTCCAAGCAAACAAAAAGAAAGCTATTTCTTATACACGTACAAAAGAATTTTTTGATAGAGCAGATGCTATTATAGATATGGAAAAAAATCTGGATAGAAAGTATTTTGATTGGATGGTAATAAATAGAAAAATACCAAAGCCTTCCGTATCGAATTCGAGTTATTTGTACTTTTTGAAATTGAAGAGATTATATGATGCATATAAGAAGAATCCGTGGATCATGCCAATCAAATCCCTTTTTTTCCAGTTTTATGGAAATCAAAAAGCAGAATACGCGAGTCGAGTAGATCTTAACTCATCTTTCTCAAACCAAGAAAGAGATATTGAAAGATTAGACAACAAAAAGCGTGCTAAGAGTATAGAACGGGATTTCTTAGTAAGAAAGTATTTGGGTTTTCATTTAAACTATAGTACTCCCTTAGATGAAATAATGATGAATAATATCCAATTAAACTATCTCCTGGTTGGATTGCAAAAGACAAAAAAAATTATGATAGACTCTATTAAAAAGGGAGAACTAAATCTAGAGAGTTTGGTGATGTTTCCGAATCAGAAGGATTTCACTCTTAATAACGAATTGCTGGAAAAAGAAATGTTTTTTAGGGAACCAGTTCGTCTGCCTAGAAAAAACAATGAACACTTTTTGATGTATCAAACCATAAGCCTCTCGTTGAATCATAAGAATCTGCCTCAAATGTTTCAAAGAAACCCAGAAAAAAGTCGTAAAGACAAAAATCATTATGATTTGCTTGTTCCTGAAAATATTTTGTCCACTAGACGCCGTCGAGAATTGAGAATTCTACTTTGTTTCAATCCTAGGAATAGAAATAGTGTGGATAAAAACAAAATATTTTACAATGAGAATAAATTAAATTATAATGAGAATAAAATAAATAAGTGCTGTCAAGTTTTGGCTAAAAATAAAGATCTTGATAGAGAAAAAAAAAAACTAATGAATTTAAAATTCTTTCTTTGGCCAAATTATCGATTAGAAGATTTAGCTTGTATAAATCGCTATTGGTTTGATACCCATAATGGAAGCCGTTTCAGTATAATACGGATACTTATGTATCCACGATTGAAAATTCGATAATCTACATTTTTCTTCTATTTATCGTAACATATCTCATATCATATCTGGTATGCGAAGACAAATATATATATATATATACAAATATATATATATATATATTTTGTGAATCCATAAATATAGTTTTGATATCTATTTGAATTGGATTGCTTAATAATAATAGTTCATTTTATAATTAAATTGATTTGAAAAAAAAAAGAAATGAAGAATTCTAAATTTAGAATTCTTAAGTAAATTAAGATTTTTTTATATACAAAATTCAAAATTAGTGTCATTACTATTACTGATCAATAAAAATATCTATCAATAAAGAAGGGGGAGAGGAAAGGTTTCATTTCATTTTTTTATGATAAAAAATTCATTTATACCTGTTATTTCACAAAATAAAGAAGAAGAAAACACCGGATCAGTTGAATTTCAAGTATTCAATTTCACTAATAAGATACGAAAACTTACTTCACATTTTGAATTACACCCAAAAGACTATTTATCTCAAAGAGGTTTACGTAAAATTTTGGGAAAACGGAAACGACTACTGTCTTATTTGTCAAAGAAAAATAGAATACGTTATAAAAAATTAATAAATCAGTTGGATATTCGGGACTCACAAATTCGTTAATTTCAAGAGTCATTTTCAATTATTCGATTTATTAGATCTTGAATTTTGATGAACTTTTTTTTAACGATTCATGGAAGAATGAATCGAGGAAAAACCTATGAATGTCCCAGCTACAAGAAAAGATCTCATGATAGTCAATATGGGGCCTCACCACCCATCAATGCATGGTGTTCTTCGACTTATTGTTACTCTGGATGGTGAAGATGTTATTGATTGTGAACCAATATTGGGTTATTTACACAGAGGGATGGAAAAAATTGCGGAAAACCGAACAATTATACAATATCTGCCTTATGTAACACGTTGGGATTATTTAGCTACTATGTTCACAGAAGCAATAACCGTAAACGGACCGGAACAATTGGGAAATATTCAAGTACCTAAAAGAGCCAGCTATATCCGAGTAATTATGTTGGAGTTAAGTCGTATAGCTTCTCATCTACTATGGCTGGGACCTTTTATGGCAGATATTGGTGCACAAACCCCTTTCTTCTATATTTTTAGAGAAAGAGAATTAATATATGATCTATTTGAAGCTGCGACAGGTATGAGAATGATGCATAATTTTTTTCGTATCGGGGGAGTGGCGGCTGATCTACCTCATGGTTGGATAGATAAATGTTTTGATTTCTGCAATTATTTTTTAACAAGGGTTGTTGAATATCAAAAACTTATTACGCGAAATCCAATTTTTTTAGAACGTGTTGAGGGAGTAGGTGTTGTTGGTAGAGAGGAAGTAATAAATTGGGGTTTATCAGGACCGATGCTTCGGGCTTCCGGAATACAATGGGATCTACGTAAAGTTGATAATTATGAGTGTTACGAGGAATTTGATTGGGAAGTTCAATGGCAAAAAGAAGGAGATTCATTAGCTCGTTATTTAGTTCGAATTGGTGAAATGATGGAATCCATAAAAATTATTCAACAGGCTTTGGAAGGAATTCCCGGCGGGCCATATGAAAATTTAGAAATCCGCTGCTTTGATAGAGAAAAAGAGCCTGAATGGAATGATTTTGAATATCGATTCATTGGTAAAAAACCGTCTCCGGCTTTTGAATTGCCGAAACAAGAACTTTATGTAAGAGTTGAGGCCCCCAAGGGAGAATTAGGAATTTTTCTAATAGGGGATGAGAATGGTTTTCCTTGGAGATGGAAAATTCGTCCACCGGGTTTTATCAATTTGCAAATTCTTCCTCAATTAGTTAAAAGAATGAAATTGGCTGATATTATGACAATACTAGGTAGCATAGATATCATTATGGGAGAAATTGATCGTTGAAATGATAATTGATACAACGGAAGTCCAAGATATCAATTCTTTTTCCGGATTGGAATCTTTAAAAGAGGTATATGGAATTCTATGGGTACTTGTACCTATTTTGATTCTTGTATTGGGAATCACAATAAGTGTACTAGCAATTGTATGGTTAGAAAGAGAAATATCTGCAGGGATACAACAGCGTATTGGACCTGAATACGCCGGTCCTTTTGGAGTTCTTCAAGCTCTAGCAGACGGAACAAAACTACTTTTCAAAGAGAATCTTATTCCATCTAGGGGAGATATTCGTTTATTTAGTATCGGACCATCCATATCAGTCATATCAATTCTAATAAGCTATTCAGTAATTCCTTTTGGCTATAACTTTGTTTTATCTGATTTCAATATCGGTGTTTTTTTATGGATTGCTATTTCGAGTATTGCTCCCATTGGACTTCTTATGTCAGGATATGGATCAAATAATAAATATTCCTTTTTGGGTGGTCTACGAGCTGCTGCTCAATCGATTAGTTATGAAATACCATTAACTCTGTGTGTCTTATCAATATCTCTACGTGCGATTCGTTGAAACAGAAAAAGCTATTCGATGCTATTGCTATGCTCCTTTCTTTATAGGACTTTATAGGAAAGGGGTCGAATAAATTGAATAGATACCTTCATTATCTTTATTTTCTTTTTCACAATTCGGATTGAAGAACTAAATCAGATAGTTATATGAGTGAAATAAAACAGCTTTTATTGAATATAATTTAAGAATACTATATTACTTATAGTTAATAGAAAGTATGATGATTTGAAAAGGCAGTAAAAATATTGAGTCTCATTTTCTATGTATAAGAATTAAGTGAAATAAAATTATAAACAGAAGAGGCCGTTTAACCCAAGATTGGATAATTAGTCATCCTGTTTTGAAGCGGGTTCAAAAGACCAACCTTATTGATGTTAATACATCTATGATAATTCATACAAATGGTAACTAAAACTCAATAAGGGGGTTAATAAAAAAATGAGTGGATGGTTAGAAACACCAAGATACACAAAGGATTAGTAACGCATATTTTGTAAATTATCAAAAAGAGAATTTACGCATAATAGAAAAAGAATACTAATTGGGGCTTTAAGTTGGTAGAAAAAATCAAGCAGTACTCCCCACAACTCCGATCCAGAGTATGCTTCCACCCACTTATTAAAAAAATTACTATCAGGAACGAAAAAATCCTTTATTATTTTTTAAGTCCCTTTTTCATAACACAAAAAAGAAGAATAGGAACGAAAAAAACACAAGAAATCAAAAACGAAAAGGAGATCGCTTTTTCGTTTTTGATTTCTGATATCCATATTCATGGAGATAGAATTCATGTCATAATTAAGAAACTAATGTGTAATTCTTTTTCGTAGTTGAAAACGACGAGGGTTATTGAAAATTATAAAAGAGTATTTTATTGAAGAATTCAGTTATTACTCAACAAATTCAAATTTTGATTTTTTAGGGGATGAGATCAATTCAGAAGTACCTTTTGTATCTTTTATTAAAATGGATTTCTCTTTCTTACCTATTTCATTAATTATTTATTAGAACAGACAGAATTGAATTAGTCTAATTCAGAACCGTCCGATCGATTTGAATCTTATCTGTCTTAGGGATATATCAAAAATAATCGGACCGGTCCTTAGATTTATTTAAGGCTTTCCAGGAGCCGTATGAGGTGAAAATCTCATGTACGGTTCTGTAATAGAGATGGGAACAGTAATGTTATCACCGACTAGGATTATCTAACAGTTTAAGTACAGTTGATATCGTTGATGCGCAATCAAAATATGGTTTTTGGGGATGGAATTTGTGGCGTCAACCTATGGGTTTCATCGTTTTTCTAATTTCTTCGCTAGCAGAATGTGAAAGATTACCTTTTGATTTACCAGAAGCGGAAGAAGAATTAGTAGCGGGTTATCAAACAGAATATTCAGGTATCAAATTTGGTTTATTTTACGTTGCTTCCTATTTAAACCTATTAATTTCTTCATTATTTGTAACAGTTCTTTACTTGGGCGGTTCGAATATCTCGATTCCGTACATATTCGTTTCTGATTTTTTTGAAATAAATAAAACATATGGAGTTTTTGGAACTACAATTGGTCTCTTTATTACATTAGCTAAAACTTATTTGTTCTTATTCATTTCTATCATAACAAGATGGGCTTTGCCTAGGCTAAGAATGGATCAATTATTAAATCTTGGATGGAAATTTCTTTTACCTATTTCTCTCGGTAATCTATTATTAACAACTTCGTCTCAACTGTTTTCACTGTAAAGATTGATCTTCTATATTCATAACTTGTCTCAAATAAGAGAAAGAAATAAAACAAAAATATTCATAGATATTTACGATATGTTCCTTATGGTAACTGGGTTCATGAATTATGGTCAACAAACAGTCCGAGCTGCAAGGTACATTGGTCAAAGTTTCATGATTATCTTATCTCACGCAAATCGTTTACCTGTAACTATTCAATATCCTTATGAAAAATTAATCACATCGGAACGTTTCCGCGGTCGAATCCATTTTGAATTTGATAAATGCATTGCTTGTGAAGTATGTGTTCGTGTATGTCCTATAGATTTACCCGTTGTTGATTGGAAACTGGAAACTGATATTCGAAAGAAACGATTGCTTAATTACAGTATTGATTTCGGAATCTGTATTTTTTGTGGTAACTGTATTGAGTATTGTCCAACAAATTGTTTATCAATGACTGAAGAATATGAACTTTCGACTTATGATCGTCACGAATTGAATTATAATCAAATTGCTTTGGGTCGTTTACCAATGTCAGTAATTGATGATTATACAATTCGAACAATTCAAATAAAAAAATAAAATTTTTTATAATTAAATACAATTCTTAAAAAAAAAAAATCATATAAATCAAATCATATTCTATATAAAATATATATATAATAGAATAATAGAAATTAAATTAGGATAATATTATTCAAATTTAATTTTAAAAAATATTAAAAAAAATGAATAAATATTAGATATCAGATTAGAAATCTTCTATATTATAGAAATTCTAGATCTTCTATATTATAGAAATTCTAGAAATAGATTCTTAATTAAATAAATAGATTATTTAAATATTAAATAGTTATATATACTTTTGTTTTAGTATAGTTTCAAACTAATCTTTCGTATAAAGACTGGAATGACTTTGATCATATAACTGTACCTATATCAATTCAAACTCCGTAGGATTTTTTTTTCAATGCGAAGAGAAATTTAAGTATATAAAATTTTTTTCCTGGTCATATCAATAAGGTCATGAAATTTCGATTTCTTTGTCTTTTTTTTACATATAATGGATTTGCCTGAAACGCTACATGATTTTCTTTTAGTCTTTCTGGGATCGGGTCTTGTATTAGGAAGTCTAGGAGTAGTATTACTTACCAACCCAATTTTTTCTGCTTTTTCGTTGGGACTGGTTCTTGTTTGTATATCTTTATTCTATATTTTATCAAACTCCCATTTTGTAGCTGCATCACAGCTACTTATTTACGTGGGAGCTATAAACGTTTTAATCATATTTGCTGTGATGTTCATGAATAGTTCAGAATATTATCAAGATTTTCATCTTTGGACCGTTGGGGATGGAATTACTTTGATAGTTTGTACAAGTCTTTTTGTTTCACTAATAACTACTATTCCAGATACATCATGGTACGGAATTATTTGGACTACAAGACCAAATCAGATTATTGAGCAAGATTTGATAAGTACTAGTCAACAAATTGGAATTCATTTATCAACATATTTTTTTCTTCCATTTGAACTCATTTCAATAATTCTTTTAGTTGCTTTGATAGGTGCAATTGTCGTAGCTCGACAGTAAGAAATCTTTTTCTATTTCGCAATATAATTAAATATTCCATTTTCTCACATTTATTTCTGTCGAATTTTATGTGAAGTGAAAGAGTTTTTATGTAGAAACTCCTTTTTTTATTGCCAATATATTCTTGTTCCAGACTTGTTATATTATTTAGTCAATCGAATCTGTTGAATTGTTGTTCATATTGAAATGAATCAAAATTGATAAGGAGTTGGTCAATGATGCTCGAACATGTACTTGTTTTGAGTGCCTATTTATTTTCTATTGGTATCTATGGATTGATCACGAGCCGAAATATGGTTAGAGCCCTTATGTGTCTTGAACTTATACTGAATGCAGTTAATATAAATCTCGTAACTTTTTCTGATTTTTTTGATAATCGCCAATTAAAAGGAAATATTTTTTCCATTTTTGTTATAGCTATTGCAGCCGCTGAAGCAGCTATCGGACTGGCTATTGTTTCCTCAATTTCTCGTAACAGAAAATCAACCCGTATCAATCAATCGAATTTGTTGAATAAATAGTATTAATCATAATTAATCATAAAAAGTAGAATTGAGAATAGTGTAATATTTATCAATTCAAATTAGCATGTATGCTACACAACTTATGATCATGTTTGCGTTTGCGAAATCATAATAAATCAAAGTATCCTGGTCCTCTTCTCTTCCTTCTTATAAATTTATCTAGACGTCTATTTTGATTAGCAAAATTCTGACAAATCATTGATTCATCTGGTGTATAAATATATGATTCATTTACGAGTTTACTAGATTGATAATTTTCATTTTTGATGTTCAAAAATTACTATAGATACAATGTCACATTCAGTAAAGATTTATGATACATGTATAGGATGTACTCAATGTGTTCGAGCCTGTCCCACAGATGTATTAGAAATGATACCTTGGGACGGATGTAAAGCTAAGCAAATAGCTTCTGCCCCAAGAACAGAGGACTGTGTTGGTTGTAAGAGGTGTGAGTCCGCCTGTCCGACGGATTTCTTAAGTGTTCGAGTTTATTTATGGCATGAAACAACTCGAAGTATGGGTCTAGCTTATTGATACGTTTCAAAAAACACCACACGAATACGTTTTTTACTGGCAAAAACCCGTGCTCAAAATAAAATATTTTATTTTGAGCACGGGTTTTTCGGGCCCAAGTGTATCTTATTTTTATCACGAATTCTTTTCCTTGGTTAACAATAGTTGTAGTTTTGCCAATAGCCGGGGGTTCCTTAATTTTCTTATTTCCTCATAGGGGAAATAAGGTAATTAGGTGGTATAGCATTTGTATATGCTTAATAGATCTCCTTCTAACAACCTATGCATTTTGTTATCATTTCCAATTGGATGATCCACTAATCCAACTGACGGAGAATTATAAATGGATCAATTTTTTTGATTTTTACTGGAGATTCGGAATAGATGGACTCTCTATAGGACCTATTTTACTGACGGGATTTATCACCACTTTAGCCACTTTAGCGGCTCAGCCGGTTACTCGAGAATACCAATTATTCCATTTCCTGATGTTAGCAATGTATAGCGGTCAAATAGGATTATTTTCTTCTCGAGACATTTTACTTTTTTTCATCATGTGGGAATTGGAATTAATTCCCGTTTATCTACTTTTATCCATGTGGGGGGGAAAGAAACGTTTGTATTCAGCTACAAAGTTTATTTTGTACACTGCGGGGAGTTCCGTTTTTTTATTAATGGGAATTCTGGGTATCGGTTTATATGGTTCTAATGAACCAACATTAAATTTGGAAACATTAACTAATCAATCGTATCCCGTGGCGCTGGAAATAATATTCTATATGGGATTTCTTATTGCTTTTGCTGTCAAATCGCCGATTATACCCTTACATACATGGTTACCAGATACCCACGGAGAGGCACATTACAGCACTTGTATGCTTTTAGCCGGAATCTTATTAAAAATGGGAGCGTATGGATTGGTTCGAATTAATATGGAAATTTTTTCCCACGCTCATTCTATATTTTGCCCCTGGTTAATGATATTAGGTTCTATTCAAATAATCTATGCCGCTTCAACATCTCTTGGTCAACGTAATTTAAAAAAAAGAATAGCTTATTCCTCGGTATCTCATATGGGTTTCCTAATTATAGGAATTGGTTCTATAAGCGATACTGGGCTCAACGGGGCCATTTTACAAATAATATCTCATGGATTTATTGGCGCTGCGCTTTTTTTCTTGGCAGGAACTAGTTATGATAGACTACGTCTTCTTTATCTTGACGAAATGGGCGGAATGGCTATCCCAATGCCAAAAATATTCACGATTTTTACTATCTTATCGATGGCTTCTCTTGCATTGCCAGGCATGAGCGGTTTTGTTGCAGAATTGATAGTTTTTTTTGGAATAATTACTAGTCAAAAATATCTTTTAATGATTAAAATACTAATTACTTTTGTAACAGCAATTGGAATGATATTAACTCCTATTTATTTATTATCTCTCTTACGGCAGATGTTCTATGGATACAAGTTTTTTAAGACACCAAACTCTTATTTTTTTGATTCTGGGCCGAGAGAATTATTTATTTCAATTTCTATCCTTATACCCGTAATAGGTATTGGTATTTATCCGGATTTCATTTTCTCATTCTCGGTTGACAAGGTTGAAGCTATTCTATCTAATTTTTGAGAGATAGTTTTCGTAAATGAAAAAAACCAATAAATCAAAAATAGAAAGAAACCCTTTGTACAATGAAAAAAAAAGATTTTTCCGTTAGATTCACTTAAAAAAAAGAATTTGAATTGTAATCGAATATGTTTGTTGTTTGTGAGAACCCTTTGAATCATTACATTACTTGATTAAAAGGGTTCTCGACGATTTATGGGAAGTTTATATATATATGCTTTCTATATTTTTATTTTTCAAGTTCTTTACTCATTTTCATTCAATTAGATGTAAATGAACCATAACTATGTAGTCCTATTCCTAATAGATTGATCCCCAAATAACATATCCAAATTATAAGAAATCCTATAGAGGCCACTATGGAAGAATTTACACCTTCCAATTTTTTATTTTTTCTAGTATGTAAATAAATCGCGAATATGGTCCAAGTAATAAAGGCCCAAGTTTCCTTTGGATCCCAATTCCAATATGATCCCCATGCCTCGTTAGCCCATACTGCTCCTGAAAGAATACCTATCGTTAAAAAGAGAAAACCTAGACTAATAATACGATAACCCCAACGATCCAATTGTTGAATAAATTGAGACCTGTAATAATTTCTAGAAGAAGAAAAAGAAGTTTTTCGTAAAACATTGTTTCTTTCATTCATATTCATGTATTTTATTTCAGCAAAATCAAACGATTTATTTAAAGAATCCAAATTCTTGCTTTTACCAAGAATTTGGATGACTTCTTGAAACGTAATGACTAAAATAGCTACCGATAATAATGATCCACATAAAAGAGCTGCATAGCCCAATATCATCATACTTACGTGCATCATTAGCCAATGGGATTGTAGAGCGGGTACTAATATTACGGATTGATGCATTTTGGTTAAAAGACCCGAAGTAGCAAAGCCTTGGGTAAAAATAACACTTGGTGCGATTATTGTACTTAAAAGGTTTTTATCCTTTTTAAAAAACGAAACCATATGAAAAATGGAAAAACCCCATGAAAGAAAGATTAATGATTCATATAAATCACTAAATGGTAAATGGCCCGAAAAAAACCAACGAGTAATTAACAATCCCGTTACACAGATAAAAGTTATTATCATGGCTTTTTTGGACAAATCATATAATCCTACGATTTCATTGACTAATAAGGTTATCAAATGAATTGAAATCACAATTGATATGACCGAAAACGATATATGAGTTAATATATGCTCTAAAGTTGAAAATATCATATATATAATGAAATGAAAATAAATATCTATAATGAAAAAAACAAAAAAAGGTATGAATACTAGGAATAGAAATCGGGAATGGAATTCATTATAGGACTTCTTATTTAAGAATATAGGATAGGATGCCATGCCGCCACTCGGACTCGAACCGAGATGCTCTAGCACTGCTTCCTAAGAGCAGCGTGTCTACCAATTTCACCATAGCGGCTTACTCGAAATCATAATAACCGATTCATTAGTCAATCGTCGAGATTGAAACAATTAATTAAAGTGCAATATTTCTTTAGTACATTTATTTACTAGACATTAAAGAATTGAAATAATTCTATTATAATTCTCTATAAAGTTCTCTATAAAGATTTATTATAATTATAATAAATCAATTTAATAAATCAAATTTCAATTTGGATTTTTTCTAATATAGAAATAAAATATATAAATTAATTAATATAGAATTAGAATAAATTTATATTAACTATAAGTATAGTTAATATAAATTTATTCTAATTTATTATTTCTTATTAATTAATATAAAAATAAGAAAATAGAACGCTTCGGTTTCAATACGAAGTAGTTGTTTATGACTCCGTTTTTAGTTATTTCATTTTCTGACTCTAAAGAAATGCATTTCTATTTTTTCAATGAAAGAAAAATAGTTAATTTATATATCTAATATCTAAAATTTACCACTACATTGAAAAAATTTTAGATTCTATATATTTCGAATATATTCTATAGAATATATTCGAAATATATATTCCATATTCTATATTAGTATAAAATTAGTATTAAAGAATTCTATATTAGTATTAAAGAATTCTATATTAGTATTAAAATAGTATTAAAGAATACTCTTTGAATCGAGCTAATTCAGATTATTATTTTTTGTTACAAAAAAAACTTTTTGAGTTCCCTGTAAAAATAGATTCGGCTAATGAAAGGGCTTTCAATGCTGTCCAATATCCCTTTTTTTTCCAAAAATTCTTCCGAATGCGTTTTTTTGATATAGAAGTGCGCTTTTTTGGAACTGCCATCCAACTAGGATAGTTTTTTTATTGCTATAGTTCGATGTGAAAGACATTTCTTCTGTAAATGAAAACAAATTCTTCTTTAATTAGCTATATGTCTTATCTATCTGAATTCCCTCTTTATTTTTGTTTTCTATCTAAAGTAAAACATTGAATAGTAGAAACCTTTTCCAAATATTTCCAAACATAGATATAGATCTCTTTTTATTGTAATGTAAAATAATCAATTAGTTCATTTTTGAACTAATGTTTCTGAATAATAAAAAAAAGTATTATTTTATTGGGTCATGTCATATGAATTGTTTTTTCTGATTCATATCAAAATAAACGAATGTTCTTAGTTTTGGTGTAATTATTTATCCTCACTCTATAGATAAAAATATTTATTTTACAAATTTCGTTTTTATTTTTTATTCTTTATTAATAGTAACTGATTATTTCTTAATAAATAAATTTTTACTAACATAGTAATTCTAAATAGTAATAAATATTACTAAAAAAGAATATTACTAAAAATAAGAATAATTTTTTTCACTAAAAATTTTGTTTCAGAATAATTAAGAATATGAAATTCTATTTATATATCCACTTTTTTATTAACCGAACCCTTTACAAAAGAGATAAAACAAACGAATAAGAAACAAAATTCATTAAAAATAAAAATCTTTTTTATTCTTTATTTTTTTTTGTATGGAATATACACATCAATCTTCATGGATCATACCTTTCACCCCGCTTCCAGTTCCTATGTTAATAGGGGTAGGACTTCTACTTTTTCCCACGGCAACAAAAAATCTTCGCCGTATGTGGGCTTTTCCTAGTATTTTATTGTTAACGATAGTTATGGTTTTTTCAATCGATCTGTCTATTCATCAAATCAAGAACAGTTCCATCTATCAATATGTATGGTCTTGGACTATAAATAATGATCTTTCTTTAGAGTTTGGCTACTTGATCGATTCACTTACTTCTATTATGTCAATATTAATCACTACTGTTGGTATTCTGGTTCTTATTTATAGTGATAATTATATGTCTCATGATCAAGGATATTTGAGATTTTTTACTTATATGAGTTTTTTTAATACTTCAATGTTGGGATTAGTTACTAGTTCAAATTTGATACAAGTTTATATTTTTTGGGAATTGGTTGGGATGTGTTCTTATCTATTAATAGGTTTTTGGTTCACACGTCCTATTGCGGCAAATGCTTGTCAAAAAGCGTTTGTAACTAATCGTGTAGGGGATTTTGGTTTATTATTAGGAATTTTAGGTCTTTATTGGATAACGGGTAGTTTGGAATTTCGGGATTTATTTCAAATATTCAATAACTTGATTTATAAGAATGAGGTTAATATTTTTTTTGTTACTTTGTGCGCCCTCTTGTTATTTTGCGGCTCAGTTGCGAAATCTGCCCAATTCCCTCTTCATGTATGGTTACCAGATGCTATGGAAGGGCCTACTCCTATTTCCGCTCTTATACATGCTGCTACTATGGTAGCAGCAGGAATTTTTCTTGTAGCTCGACTTCTTCCTCTTTTCATAGTTATACCCTCTATAATGAATGGAATAGCTTTGATAGGTATAATAACAGTAGTATTAGGAGCTACTTTAGCTATTGCTCAAAAAGATATTAAGAAAAATTTGGCCTATTCTACAATGTCTCAATTGGGTTATATGATGTTAGCTTTAGGTATGGGCTCTTATCGAGCTGCTTTATTTCATTTGATTACTCATGCTTATTCAAAAGCATTGTTGTTTTTAGGGTCTGGATCCATTATTCATTCAATGGAAGCAATTGTTGGATACTCTCCAGATAAAAGTCAAAATATGGTTCTTATGGGCGGTTTAACAAAACATGCGCCAATTACAAAAACTGCTTTTTTAATGGGTACACTTTCTCTTTGTGGTATTCCACCTTTTGCCTGTTTTTGGTCCAAGGATGAGATTCTTAATGATAGTTGGTTGTATTCACCAATTTTCGCAATAATAGCTTGTTCCACAGCAGGATTAACTGCATTTTATATGTTTCGAATCTATTTACTTGTTTTTGAAGGATATTTAAACGTCCATTTTCAAAATTTCAATGGAAAGAAAAATAGTTCATTCTATTCAATATCTTTATGGGGCAAAGAAGGAAAAAAAAAATTAAAAACGAAAATTCATTTATTAGCTTTATTAACAATGAATAATAATGAAAGGACTTCTTTTTTTCGGAAGACGACATATTCACATCGAATAAATCGAAATGTCAAAAGCATAACACGTCTTTTTATTGATAGTACCTATTTTGGTACTAAAAACATTCCTTGTTTTTATCCTCATGAATCAGACAATACTATGCTATTTTCTATGCTTGTATTAGTACTATTGACTTTCTTCGTTGGGGCCATTGGAATTTCTTTCAGCCAAGAAGGAATAGATTTGGATATATTATCCAAATTGTTAATTCCGTCTATAGACCTTTTACATCAAAATTCAAAGAATTCTGTGGATTGGTATGAATTTTTTACAAATGCAACTTTTTCGGTGAGTATAGCTTTTTTCGGAATATTTACAGCGTCTTTTTTCTATAAACCTGTTTTTTCTTCTTTACAAAATTTGAACTTATTAAATTTATTTGAAAAGAGTGTTCCTAAAAAAATTATTGCTGATAAAATAATCAATGTCATATATGATTGGTCATATAATCGTGGTTATATAGATGCTTTTTTTGAAGTATCTTTAATTGCGAGTGTAAGAAAGTTAGCTAAATTAAATTATTTTTTTGATAGACAAGTAATTGATGGAATTCCAAATGGAGTTGGTATTTCAAGTTTTTTGATGGGGGAGGCTATTAAATATGTGGGAGGTGGACGAATTTCTTCGTATATTTTCTTTTTTGTATTAATCTTTTTACTAATTTGTTATTATATATTTATATAATGTACTATTAAACCTAAATTGGAGTTATCCGCTAAGAATTATGGTAGAGCAGTTTATGAATGTCTCATCCGAAAAGCTTCCTTGACCAATTGGATAGATCAAGAAAACAGCGGTAGCTGCTGCAACAGACAGTAGTTAGAAATTCTTTTATCTTTTTCCCTTTTGTTTTATTTTAATAGATTATATTAGAATTTGAAATTATCTTGTCTTTTTTTTCTTATCTAGATTAAATAAGATTTATG